TTTCTCCAATCTTGGGTTAGGGAAGAAGGACATATTCGCGAATACTCGTGGTTTCATTATGGGGCAGCTCATGATCTTCATATCGATCTATTATCCACCTCCGCATCTATTCTTTCTTAGCTAAACGGGTGGAAGATCCATCCAATTTGGTTATATCATGAACTCGAAAAACGGATCTGAATGTGACTGAAATGCACGATCTTCAAAGGTATCACTTTTCACGATACCTAAACTAAACCTAAAAGGTGGAATAGCGATTTTCGAACCATTTCCTATAAGAGAATGGTTTCCATTACTTTGAGAAATGGATTCTATAACTATTGTATTAAAGAAGAAAGGAAACTAATAGAAGTCGAAGACGCGGAATGGTAGTGAATAGAGAAAAAGATTCTTCTGATTTTCTTGTTCCTGAAAATATTCTATCTATCTCCTAGACGCCGTAGAGAATTGAGAATTTTCATGTCTTTCAATTCTCGTACTCGTAATTGGAAAGTTACGGAAGGAGATCCATCATTTTGCAATGAAAACAACATAAAAAACTCTGGACAATTTCGAAATCAGACCAAGCGTCTTAATACATATGCAAAAAAATTCATTATTGGCCCACCATTGATTCCAAGATTTAGCTTTTATGAATCACTATTGGTTTGATACGAATAATGGCAGTCGTTTCAGTATGTTAAGGATACAGATGTATCCACAATTCATTTAGAGTTACTTAATAGCCTATTTTTTATACTATATCTCTAGCCCGTGAAATTCTCGAGCCGAAAGATGGATGCATATGCTGTGTTTCATTTTGCTAAATGATATCAATTAAATGGTGTATCAATTCTATAAATTGGATATAGCAATAAATAAATCAGAAAAATTCTTTTATTTTAGATAGAAGAAATGTTTCTTCTATCTAAAATAAAAGAATGTACCCTTCTATCCAAATCCAATTTGCATAGATAAAATAAATCCAAATTATAGATTCCAGCAGTAGATGAATAATTGCAAATTTTTGTGTGTACGAGATTCGAATAACTTCAAAATAACTGACATTATTTTTTATTTTTCCTGATCAGAAAAATACATGAAAAAGAAAGGAGGTAGAAAAATTTTTTGATTTATGGTTAAAGAAGAAAAACAAGAAAACAGGGGTTCTGTTGAATTTCAAGTATTCAGTTTCACCAATAAGATACGGAGACTTGCTTCCCATTTGGAATTACACAAAAAAGATTTTTCATCGGAAAGAGGTCTACGAAGACTTTTGGGAAAACGTCAACGTTTGCTGGCTTATTTGGCAAAGAAAAATAGAGTACGTTATAAGAAATTAATAAGTCAGTTGGATATTCGGGAGAAGTAATTTAATCGTGCGAATTTTTTTCTTATTTTATTAGTAGTCTTATAGTAGTCTTAGATTTTGCATTTTGATGAGCCTCGTTTTGAGGAATTCATGGAATAATGAATTAAGGAAGAAAAAAGAATATGAGTCTACCGCTTACAAGAAAAGATCTAATGATAGTCAATATGGGCCCTCATCACCCATCAATGCATGGTGTTCTTCGACTGATCGTTACTCTCGATGGTGAAGATGTTGTTGATTGTGAACCCATATTAGGCTATTTACACAGAGGAATGGAAAAAATCGCAGAAAACAGAACTATTATACAATACTTGCCTTATGTAACACGGTGGGATTATTTAGCTACTATGTTTACAGAAGCAATAACGGTAAATGCACCAGAATTTTTAGAGAATATTCAAATACCTCAAAGAGCCAGCTATATTCGGGTAATTATGTTAGAATTGAGCCGTATAGCTTCTCATTTGTTATGGCTTGGCCCTTTTATGGCGGATCTCGGCGCACAGACTCCCTTTTTCTACATTTTTAGAGAGAGAGAATTGATATATGATCTATTTGAAGCTGCTACAGGTATGCGAATGATGCATAATTACTTTCGCATCGGAGGAGTAGCTGCGGATCTACCTTATGGATGGATGGATAAATGTTTAGATTTCTGTGATTATTTTTTACGAGGAGTTGTTGAATATCAACAACTTATTACACAGAATCCCATTTTTTTAGAACGAGTTGAAGGAGTCGGTTTTATTAGCGGAGAAGAAGCTGTAAATTGGGGTTTATCGGGACCAATGTTACGAGCTTCTGGAATACAATGGGATCTTCGTAAAGTTGATCCTTATGAGTCTTACAATCAATTCGATTGGAAAGTCCAATGGCAAAAAGAAGGAGATTCGTTAGCTCGCTATTTAGTACGAATTGGTGAAATGAAGGAATCTATAAAAATTATTCAACAGGCTGTAGAGAAAATTCCTGGGGGGCCTTATGAGAATTTGGAAGCCCGTCGCTTTAAGAAAGCAAAGAATTCGGAATGGAATGATTTTGAATATAGATTTCTTGGTAAAAAACCTTCCCCAAATTTTGAATTATCAAAGCAAGAGCTTTATGTAAGAGTAGAAGCTCCAAAAGGTGAATTAGGAATTTATCTAGTAGGAGATGACAGTCTTTTCCCCTGGAGATGGAAAATTCGTCCACCCGGTTTTATTAATTTGCAAATTCTTCCTCAGCTAGTTAAAAGAATGAAATTGGCTGATATCATGACGATATTAGGTAGTATAGATATCATTATGGGGGAAGTTGATCGTTGAAATGATAATAGAGAGGGTACAGGTAGAAACTATCAATTCTTTTTCGAAATCGGAATTATTAAAAGAAGTTTATGGACTGATATGGATTCTACCTATTTTGACCCTCCTACTGGGAATCACAATAGAAGTACTAGTAATTGTGTGGTTAGAAAGAGAAATATCCGCATCGATACAACAACGTATTGGTCCTGAATATGCCGGTCCCCTGGGACTGCTTCAAGCTATAGCAGATGGAACTAAACTAATTTTTAAAGAGGATATCCTCCCATCCCGAGGAGAAATTCCTTTATTTAGCATTGGACCCTCTATAGCAGTCATATCAGTTTTATTAAGTTTTTTAGTTATCCCTTTTGGATATCATTTTGTTTTAGCCGATCTTAGTATTGGTGTTTTTTTATGGATTGCCATTTCAAGTATTGCTCCTATCGGTCTTCTTATGGCAGGATATAGCTCAAATAATAAATATTCTTTTTCAGGCGGTCTACGAGCAGCTGCTCAATCTATTAGTTATGAAATACCATTAACTTTTTGTGTGCTAGCAATATCTCTACGTGTGATTCGTTAAAAAAGGAACTTTTCCTCTAAAATCCATTGAATACTTATCTTCCTTTTCTTATTCTGTATTCAGGTTGGTAAGTTAAACTAGATAGCTATATGAGTGAAACAAAACAGCTTATTAATTTGTAGTAAAAATAAAATCTCATTTCCTACGTACAAGAAAAAAGTTGAAGTAAACTTAGTAAACTCTTTACCCCAAGATTGAGATTGTTTGATTAGTCATCATATTTTGAAGCGGGCGAGAATAAAGGATTCGCGATATATAATTCTATTACTAGAATATTTTAAGTTATTACTAGAACTTATAACGATATAAAAGAATCCATAAAAATAAAAGAATCCATAAAAAATGAGTGAGGGATTAGGAACACTAAAGTACATAAAGGATTAGTAATGAGAAAATCTAAATCATTAGACATTTTTCCTCATAAAAGGAATCATAATAAGAACTTGAAATTGGTGGAAATGATCAAGTAGTACTTTCTTCGGATTCCGATCCAGAGTATATTCCCATTCACTTGTTAAAGAAATGGCTATCAAGAACGAATTAACCCTTTATTCCTTTTTTCTTTTTAAGTATCCCCTTCCCCGGAAAAGAAGAATAGGACAAAAGATATGTAATGCAATACAAAAAAGGATCTTTATTTATTCTTTCTTTTATCGAGATTCATACAGAATTCCTCATGAATTAATACCCAATTCTTTCCATTTCTTAATTGCTATAACGAGTATTTTATTCCAATATTAAGTTATTACCGATATTACTGAACAAGGAAAAACTGTCATTTTATTATATAAAGGATGAGATCAATTCGGAAGCGCTTTTTATTATTTTAGCAGACGGAATTGCTTTGGTCTAATTTAGGACTTTCCAATCCATTTTATCTTACCTAATTCTATCTAGGCCCAGGAGATAAGACCGAAACGAAATAATCCTTTTTTCTGATCATAGAGGAGCCGTATGAAGCTAAGGTTTCATGTACGGTTTTGGAATAGCGGTGAGAACTGTGATGTTATCATCGACTATGATTATCTAACAGTTCAAGTACGGTTGATATAGTTGAAGCACAGTCAAAATATGGTTTTTTTGGATGGAATCTTTGGCGTCAGCCTATAGGTTTTCTAGTTTTTCTAATTTCTTCGTTGGCAGAATGTGAAAGATTACCCTTTGATTTACCAGAAGCGGAGGAAGAATTAGTAGCGGGTTATCAAACCGAATATTCCGGTATTAAATATGGTTTATTTTATCTTGCTGCTTACCTAAATTTATTAGTTTCCTCCTTATTTGTAACTGTTCTCTACTTAGGCGGGTGGAATTTTTCTATTTCCTATATATCCTTTTTTGGATTTTTCCAAATGAATAAAATGGTTGGAATTTTGGAAATAATAATAAGTATCCTTATTACATTAACTAAAGCTTTTTTATTTCTGTTCATTTCGATCACAATAAGATGGACTTTACCCCGGATGAGAATGGATCAGTTATTAAATCTTGGATGGAAATTTCTTTTACCTATTTCTCTCGGCAATCTCTTATTAACAACTTCTTCTCAACTAGTTTCACTATAAATAAGATAATACAATAACAGTAAGAATATCTTCAACACAAAAGTTCTCACAAACAAGAGAAAGAAACATACCTTTTTCATAGATATTTAGAATATGTTCCCTATGATAACTGGGTTCATTAGTTATGGTCAACAAACAATACGCGCCGCAAGATACATTGGTCAAGGTTTCATAATTACCTTATCCCACACAAATCGTTTACCTATAACGATTCACTACCCTTATGAAAAATCAATTACATCAGAGCGTTTCCGGGGGCGAATACACTTTGAATTTGATAAATGTATTGCTTGTGAAGTATGTGTTCGTGTATGCCCGATAGATCTACCCCTTGTGGATTGGAGATTTGAAAAGGATATTAAAAAGAAACAATTGCTTAATTATAGTATTGATTTCGGAGTTTGTATATTTTGTGGTAACTGTGTTGAATATTGTCCGACAAACTGTTTATCAATGACGGAAGAATATGAACTTTCTACTTATGATCGTCATGAATTGAATTACAATCAAATTGCTTTGAGTCGGTTACCAGTCTCCATAATGGGAGATTACACAATTCAAACAATTAGGAATTCGCCTCAAAGTAAAATAGACGAAGAAAAATCTTGGAATTCAAGAACAATTACTGATTACTAGGTACTAGGATTTTTTTTGTTACAAGAATCCAATAGTTTTTTAATAGTTTTTTACTAACTATAAAGAAAAATGAATAACTACTGCTTATTACAAATTATTCATGATTTAAAATGAGAGTAGATTTTCGCAATATGATTTCTAACTATACAATTTATATATATAAATATATATATCCTAATCCCTTTTTGTTTCCTTGAATCTTTTAGTTTTATTCAGTTCATGAAAAATTTTATACTATTAATTTCTTTTTATCCATAATGGATTTACCTGGACCAATACATGAGATTCTTGTGCTATTTGGGGGATTTGTTCTTCTACTAGGGGGTCTAGGAGTAGTATTACTTACCAACCCGATTTATTCTGCATTTTCGCTGGGATTAGTTCTTGTTTGTATATCCTTATTTTATTTTTTATTAAATTCCTACTTTGTAGCTGTCGCACAACTTCTTATTTATGTGGGAGCCATAAATGTCTTGATCATATTTGCTGTAATGTTTGTAAATGGCTCCGAGTGGTCTAAAGATAAGAATTATTGGACTATTGGAGATGGGTTTACTTCACTCGTTTGTATAACTATTCCTTTTTCACTAATGACTACTATCCCAGATACGTCATGGTATGGAATTCTTTGGACTACAAGATCAAACCAAATAGTAGAACAGGGTCTCATAAATAACGTTCAACAAATTGGGATTCATTTAGCAACCGATTTTTATCTTCCCTTTGAACTCATTTCCCTAATTCTTCTAGTTTCTTTAATAGGTGCAATTACAATGGCTCGACAATAAGAAATACCTAGAACTTGGAATGAATAAAAATTCTTAGAATTTCAAATCTAAAAAAAAAAAAAAACTAAAGAATAACAATTTTGATTTAGTAAAACACATCTACTGTTAACACAACAAATACTTTCTTTTCTCTTTTGTTGCGTAATTGTTCTATTCTAATTAATTGAATCGGTTCAATTCTCTCATATTGAAATGAATCGAGATTGATAAGGAGTTAGTTAATGATGTTTGAGCATGTACTTTTTTTGAGTGTCTATTTATTTTCGATTGGTATCTATGGATTGATCACAAGCCGAAACATGGTTAGAGCTCTAATATGTCTTGAACTTATACTGAATTCAATTAATCTAAATCTCGTAACATTTTCTGATCTATTTGATAGTCGCCAATTAAAAGGAGACATTTTCGCAATTTTTGTTATAGCCCTTGCGGCTGCTGAAGCAGCTATTGGACTATCCATTCTTTCTTCCATCCATCGTAACAGGAAATCTACTCGTATCAATCAATCGAATTTTTTGAATAATTAGACATAGAATCCTCTAAACAAATAAACAAAGACGAATATATAATAATATAATAATATGGAACATTAAGATTATAATAATATGGAACATTAAGATTAAAAATAATAAAATTTGAGTCTTCTTTTCTTATTTTTATTTGAGAATACCCATTTTTGAAGTAGGTTATTTCAGATTATTCTTTTTTACTTATTTCATTTTGCTTGAATTTTGCATTTTTGCAATTCATTGATATTGCAATATTCAAATTACAATAATTTATATTGAAAAGATGATAGCCAATTTATTGGCTAATTCGAATTAGTATGTAGAATTCGTATAATTATGAATGTTCAAGCCTTAAATTCAAGTCTCTTGGCTCTTTTCACGCTTTCTCACAAACAGATTAAGAAATATATTACATTATTTGTTAAAGTTTGGATAAACCATTGCTTCGTCTGGTGTCTACAATACATCTAACTTATAGAGTATTAATTTTCTTTTTACCAGATCGAAAATTTTTATGTTGAAAAGGAAAATTTCTAGATCCAATGTCACATTCTGTAAAAATTTATGATACATGTATAGGATGCACTCAATGTGTACGAGCTTGTCCAACAGATGTATTAGAAATGATACCTTGGGATGGATGTAAAGCCAAGCAAATAGCTTCTGCGCCAAGAACCGAAGATTGTGTGGGTTGTAAGAGATGCGAATCCGCCTGCCCAACAGATTTTTTAAGTGTTCGCGTTTATTTAGGGCCTGAAACAACCCGCAGCATGGCTCTATCTTATTGATACGTTACAAAAAACTCCACTTGAATCGTCTGATTCCTCTTTACCGAAGAAGCCTGTGCTCAAAATAATCGAGCATGGGCTTTTCTGGTCAAAACGTATCTTGTCTTTATTACTTTATCATGAGTTATTTTCCTTGGTTAACAATACTTGTTGTTTTGCCGATATTTGCAGGTTCATTAATTTTCTTTTTACCTCATAAAGGAAACAAAACCGTTAGGTGGTATACTATTTCTATTTGTTTATTAGAATTCCTTCTAATGACTTATGCATTCTGTTATCATTTCCAATTAGAAGATCCCTTAATGCAATTAAGGGAGGATTCTAAATGGATAGATGTTTTTGATTTCCACTGGAGATTGGGAATCGATGGACTTTCATTAGGATCTATTTTATTGACAGGATTTATTACTACTTTAGCTACTTTAGCGGCTTGGCCAGTTACCCGGAATTCGCGATTATTCTATTTCCTTATGCTAGCAATGTATAGCGGTCAAATAGGATTATTTTCTTCACGAGACCTTTTACTTTTTTTTATCATGTGGGAGTTAGAATTAATTCCTGTTTACTTACTTTTATCCATGTGGGGGGGAAAGAGGCGTCTATATTCAGCTACCAAGTTTATTTTGTATACTGCAGGGGGTTCGATTTTTTTCTTAATCGGAGTTCTGGGTATGGGATTATATGGTTCCAACGAACCAAGATTAGATATGGAAAGATTGATTAATCAATCATACCCTGCAACATTGGAAATACTACTTTATTTTGGCTTCCTTATTGCTTATGCTGTCAAATTGCCAATTATACCTTTACATACGTGGTTACCAGATACCCATGGGGAAGCACATTACAGTACATGTATGCTTTTAGCGGGAATACTATTAAAGATGGGAGCATACGGATTGATTCGTATCAATATGGAATTGTTACCTCATGCTCATTATCTATTTTCTCCCTGGTTAGTAATAATAGGAGCGGTGCAAATAATCTATGCAGCTTCAACTTCTCTTGGTCAACGAAATTTCAAAAAAAGAATAGCCTACTCCTCCGTATCTCACATGGGGTTCATAATTATAGGAATTGGTTCGATAACCAACATTGGACTAAATGGAGCTATTTTACAAATATTATCCCATGGGTTTATCGGTGCTACACTTTTTTTCTTGGCGGGAACGGCTTGTGATAGAATGCGTCTTGTTTATCTCGAAGAACTGGGGGGGGTATCTATACCAATGCCCAAAATTTTTACTATGTTTAGTAGCTTTTCAATGGCTTCTCTTGCCTTACCGGGAATGAGCGGTTTTGTTGCAGAATTAGTAGTATTTTTTGGACTAATTACTAGTCCCAAATTTATGTTAATGCCAAAAATGCTAATTACTTTTTTAATGGCAATTGGAATGGTATTAACTCCTATTTATTTATTATCTATGTTACGCCAGATGTTCTATGGATATAAGTTATTTCATGTTCCAAACGCAAATTTTGTGGATTCTGGACCACGAGAACTCTTTATTTTAATCTGTATCTTTTTACCAGTAATAGGAATTGGTATCTATCCAGATTTTGTTCTCTCGCTATCCGTTGACAGGGTAGAGGCCCTTTTATCCAATTATTATCCTAAATAGGATTTTCTTTTTTTAGCTAGTCCGCTCTATATTCCATAGTGGAAAAACCAAAAAATTCCGAAAAAAGTAAAAAAGTCTAATTAGATCTATTTCAAATTTTTGTGAACCCCTTTGAAAAGACGTTCAAAGGGGTTCACAAATTAAACAAAAATAGAAAAAAACCTTCATAAAATGAAGGTTTTATGTTATGTAATCATTTAGATGGTAATGTAAATGAACCATAACTATGTAAACCTATTCCTAAAAGATTGATACCAAAATAGCAGATCCAAATTATAAGAAATCCTATCGAAGCTACAAATGCAGAATTCGTACCCTTCCAATTTGGATTTGTTCTACTATGTAAATAAATTGCAAATATGGTCCAGGTAATAAATGCCCAAGTTTCCTTAGGATCCCAATTCCAATAGGATCCCCACGCCTCATTAGCCCATACTGCTCCACAAAGAATACCTATGGTTAAAAGGGTAAACCCAAGACTAATGACACGATAACTCCAAGAATCCAAACGCTCAGTTAATTGATATTTGTAATAATTTGGAAATGAAGGAAAAGAAGTGTTTTTTAAAGCACTTCTTTTTGCATAGAAATATTCAATCTCACTAAATACAAATTTACTTAAAACATTTTGATTTTTCTTTTCAGGAAAGAAATCGAAATTCTTTCGAAATCGAATGATTAGAAGAGCGGTGGATAATAAGGATCCGCACAAAAGAGTTGCATAGCTTAGTAACATCATACTGACATGCATCATTAACCACTGAGATTGGAGAGCAGGTACTAGTATTGTAGATTGATGCATTTCAGTTAAAAGACCCGACGTGGCAAAACCTTGCGTTAAAATAGTACTTGGGGTAGTTATTGTGCTTAAATCATTTTTAGAGTTCTGTATCTTAGGAATAGTATGAAGAATATACAGAGCCCATGAAAGGAAGATCAATGACTCATATAAATTACTTAATGGAAAATGTCCCGAAGAAATCCAACGAGAAATTAAGAATCCTGTTATAGAGAAAAAAGTAGCTATCATTCCTTTTTCTGACGAATCACGTAATCCCCTAAGTTCACGAACTAATAAGGTTATCGAATGAATCGTAATTACAATTGAAATGGTTGAGAAAGAGATATGAGTTAGTATATGTTCTAAAGTTACAAATAGCATAAGGAGAAGGTCCCATTACAAAATTTGAAATTTCGAATTGAATCCATTTTCTAATCTATTGTATTCTTTTTCGAGAATGCCGCCACTCGGACTCGAACCGAGATGCTTGAGCACTGCTTCCTAAGAGCAGCGTGTCTACCAATTTCACCATAGCGGCTAACTTGAAATAATAGTTCACTTAAAAGAATAATAGTTATTTTTTGGCAAATCGTCGAGATTGGGAGAGTCCATTTACAAAAATATTCTACTTTTGATAATAGAATCCTACTATCTATTTTTTTATGAGGATTCTATTATCAAAAGTTCTTTTATTTTATAGGAAAAGAATACTGAGCACACAATATACCGAAAACTTTTGTTCTATATAACAATAATAGAATAACAGAGGGATTAGTTCTAAGAATATTCTACCCAGGAATTCTACATATAAAAGTAGATTCATTAATTAATCCAAATTATTCATTCATATTAAATATAAATAATTAGAATTTCTTTAGGAAAGTCAGATTATTCCAAAACCTGCTTATTTGTTTGTTGCCCAGAAAAACCTTTTGGTTTTGGATGCTCCTTACCACTAGAAAATGATCTTGATTTTGCTAAGGAATAAGATTGTACTATGGAAAAATAAGTCTTTTTTTTCCAAATATTTTTACGAATACGCTTTTTTGACATCGAAGTACGTTTTTTTGGAACTGCCATTGAAAAAGGGAATTAATTTTTTCTAGTTGTATGTGAAAGACATCTATTGTCGCAAATCAATCCTTCTTTCTGTTTTTTCTTAGTATTTATACTTAGATACTGAAAGATAACGAAATTTTAAATTATTTTCTACTTGATTTTGTCTAATGTGGATAACACAAGAGTTTTTTTTGGATAAGACAAGAGTTTTTTAGCGTATTTTTCATATATATTTTAGACTTTGTTTTAATAATATACAATATATACAAAGATATATTATATACAAAGGTTTTCTATTTAAACAATTTATATATCAAAATTTTTATATCAAATATATTCTATATATAAATATAAGGTATGGGGGATAAGCCCTCATATCATATGGGAGGATAAAAAGAAGGTAAAATTCAAATAGTTAATTAAGTTGAGAAGGTATTCAAGAATTGAATTCTAGTCAAAATAAAAAAATAATTAGTCTCTTAAATAAGACATTCTAAAACTTAGATAATTCTAGTCGTTAGGATTTCCATTTTATATGAAGTAAGGAATATTCGATAATTTCCTATAAATATATAATTTAAATATAGTTGAAATTCAATCAATTAGTTATGAAACAATAGAGCTATTTCATTTTAACAGAAAGAAAAAAAAAAAAGAATAGGAATAGAAAGTAAAATGATTCAATCTTTTTTTGTATTTTAATAAATATCTTTTTTATCTAATAACTAAATAACGAAATTCTTTGATTAAATTTTATAATTTAAGCAACTAAATCCATTCAAAATTTTTGAATATTTCAATGAGAAAAATTTTGAAAAATTCAGAATTCCTGTATTTTTTCTTATTCTTATTTTTTGTTTTTTAATTCCTTGAGAAAGAGATAAGAATAGGTTTGGTGAATCGGAAACAATAAATTTCAATTAAAAATTGCTATTTCTTTTCTTATGGAACATACATATCAATATGCCTGGGTAATCCCTCTTCTACCACTTCCAGTTATTATGTCAATGGGGTTTGGTCTTTTTCTTATTCCGACGGCAACAAAAAATCTTCGTCGCATATGGGCTTTTCCTAGTATTTTATTCTTAAGTATAGCTCTGGTATTCTCAGTTCACCTGTCTATTCAACAAATAAAAGGGAGTTCTATCTATCAATATCTATGGTCTTGGACCATCAATAATGATTTTTCCTTAGAATTTGGATACTTGATCGATCCCCTTACTTCTATTATGTTAATACTAATTACTACTGTAGGAATCTTGGTTCTTATTTATAGTGACGATTATATGTCTCACGATGAGGGATATTTGAGATTTTTTGTTTATATAAGTTTTTTTAATACTTCCATGTTGGGATTGGTTACTAGTTCCAATTTGATACAAATTTATTTTTTTTGGGAACTTGTGGGAATGTGTTCCTATTTATTGATAGGCTTTTGGTTTACACGACCAATTGCAGCGAGTGCTTGTCAAAAAGCTTTTGTAACTAATCGTGTAGGGGATTTTGGTCTGTTATTAGGAATTTTAGGTTTTTTTTGGGTAACAGGTAGTTTAGAGTTTCGGGATTTGTTCAAAATAGCTAATAACTGGATTCCTAATAATGGGATTAATTCATTACTTACTACTTTATGTGCTTTTTTATTATTTCTTGGTGCAGTTGCAAAATCTGCACAATTCCCTCTTCACGTATGGTTACCCGATGCTATGGAAGGACCCACTCCCATTTCGGCTCTTATACACGCAGCAACTATGGTTGCTGCGGGGATTTTTCTTTTAGCTCGACTTCTTCCTCTTTTCATATCCCTACCTTTGATAATGAGTTTCATTTCTTTAGTAGGTACAATAACGCTTTTCTTAGGAGCGACTTTAGCTCTTGCTCAGAGAGATATTAAAAGAAGCTTAGCCTATTCTACAATGTCTCAATTGGGTTATATGATGTTAGCTCTAGGTATAGGTTCTTATCAAGCTGCTTTATTCCATTTGATCACTCATGCTTATTCGAAAGCTTTATTGTTCTTGGGATCTGGATCCGTTATTCATTCAATGGAACCTCTTGTTGGATATTCACCAGATAAAAGTCAGAATATGGTTCTTATGGGTGGTTTAAAAAAATATGTTCCTATTACAAGAACCACTTTTTTATGCGGTACACTTTCTCTTTGTGGTATTCCACCTCTTGCTTGCTTCTGGTCCAAAGATGAAATCCTTAGTAATAGTTGGTTGTATTCACCTTTTTTTGGAATTATAGCCTCTTTTACTGCAGGATTAACTGCATTTTATATGTTTCGGATATATTTACTTACTTTTGATGGGTATTTGCGTGTTCATTTTCAAAATTACAGTAGTACTAAAGAATGTTCTTTGTATTCAATATCCTTATGGGGAAAAAGTATACCCAAAGGAGTCAATGGGGATTTTGTTTTATCAACAATGAAGAGTGGAGTTTCTTTTTTTTCACAAAATATACCCAAAATTCCTGGTAATACAAGAAATAGGATAGGATTCTTTAGTACTCCCTTTAGAGCTAAAAACACTTTTGTCTATCCTCGCGAAACTGGGAATACTATGCTATTCCCTCTTCTTATATTACTGCTTTTTACTTTGTTCATTGGATCCATAGGAATCCATTTTGATAATGGAGTAAGGGATAATGGAATATTGGAGTTAAGCATATTATCAAAGTGGCTAACCCCTTCAATAAGCTTTTTTGAAGAAGCTTCCATAAATTCATATGAGTTTTTCACTAATGCAATTTCTTCTGTAAGTTTAGCTATTTTTGGTCTATTCATAGCATATATATGCTATGGATCCTCTTATTCTTTTTTTCAGAATTTGAATTTTAAAAATTCCCTTGCAAAAGGGAATCAAAAAAAATTCTTTTTGGATCAAGTAAAAAAAAAGATATACAGTTGGTCATATAATCGTGGTTATATAGATGTTTTCTATACCAGGGTCTTTATCCTGGGTATAAGAAGATTAGCCGAACTAACGCATTTTTTTGATAAAAGTGTCATTGATGGAATTATCAATGGAGTAGGTCTTGCCGGTTTTTGTATAGGAGAAGAAATTAAATATGTGGGGGGAGGTCGAATATCGTCTTATCTATTCTTTTTTTTATGTTATGTATCCTTGTTCATATTCTTTTTTCTTCCTTAATTCATTATTCCATGAATTCCTCAAAACGAGGCTCATCAAAATGCAAAATCTAAGACTACTATAAGACTACTAATAAAATAAGAAAAAAATTCGCACGATTAAATTACTTCTCCCGAATATCCAACTGACTTATTAATTTCTTATAACGTACTCTATTTTTCTTTGCCAAATAAGCCAGCAAACGTTGACGTTTTCCCAAAAGTCTTCGTAGACCTCTTTCCGATGAAAAATCTTTTTTGTGTAATTCCAAATGGGAAGCAAGTCTCCGTATCTTATTGGTGAAACTGAATACTTGAAATTCAACAGAACCCCTGTTTTCTTGTTTTTCTTCTTTAACCATAAATCAAAAAATTTTTCTACCTCCTTTCTTTTTCATGTATTTTTCTGATCAGGAAAAATAAAAAATAATGTCAGTTATTTTGAAGTTATTCGAATCTCGTACACACAAAAATTTGCAATTATTCATCTACTGCTGGAATCTATAATTTGGATTTATTTTATCTATGCAAATTGGATTTGGATAGAAGGGTACATTCTTTTATTTTAGATAGAAGAAACATTTCTTCTATCTAAAATAAAAGAATTTTTCTGATTTATTTATTGCTATATCCAATTTATAGAATTGATACACCATTTAATTGATATCATTTAGCAAAATGAAACACAGCATATGCATCCATCTTTCGGCTCGAGAATTTCACGGGCTAGAGATATAGTATAAAAAATAGGCTATTAAGTAACTCTAAATGAATTGTGGATACATCTGTATCCTTAACATACTGAAACGACTGCCATTATTCGTATCAAACCAATAGTGATTCATAAAAGCTAAATCTTGGAATCAATGGTGGGCCAATAATGAATTTTTTTGCATATGTAT